TTTATTTATGAAAAAACCAAAGCCCCTTATCGGATTTGAACCGATGACTTACGCCTTACCATGGCGTTACTCTACCACTGAGTTAAAAGGGCTCGTTTGATTCAATTCCTGAATAAAGTCACTATGAGTTTAGTATATAGACTTATTATAATATATGTACATATAAAACTATATCTTATATATATAGCGGTTCGTTCAGAAATGAAAAATTTGACTTGTCTGTTAAATAAAATTCTAGGGGAGGATATACTAGTGAATATAGTTAAAATAAAATGGTTTATTGATATTGGATTTGATAAATAGCAATCCAATGACAATGGATTTTTTCCGATTGTAATTGACATCATAACGAAATTGATTGGATTGATACACGTACCTACTAATTTAACAGGGATCCAACATATTTCATTGAATGATTGATAAAGAAATTTGGCGCAGCCTCTGAACTAAATTATTGGCGGAAAAAAATGCTATAGAATCGTGAAAGATGGAAAGATCCTCCGTCTCGAGTCATACCATCCCATTATATTGACAATTTTTAAAATTGTGCATACTATCAGCATAGTATCCTGGCGGTCGTTCAAGTATGATATGCCCCCATCGTCTAGCGGTCCAGGACATCTCTCTTTCAAGGAGGCAGCGGGGATTCGACTTCCCCTGGGGGTAGGGTACTACGAAAGGAAGTTGATCATGGATTATCAATAAGCCTGGAATTTATTCTTCCTGGGTCGATGCCCGAGCGGTTAATGGGGACGGACTGTAAATTCGTTGGCAATATGTCTACGCTGGTTCAAATCCAGCTCGGCCCAAAAATCTGCCGATCTACCACGAAATGGTATCATATAACCCATTTTGTGCTCTCCAGAAATGCCCGACCCCCCAATATGTAAGAGAAATTTTCTTCTCTGCTATATCTATAGCACTATTTATTTACTCTATTTTTCCAACAAATTAGGATCTTGATAATGATCTAAATTCATATCTTGATAATGATCTAGATTCATATCAGGATCTGTAAGTATAAAATACAATCGAAGGAAAGGGATAAAGAAAAAAACCTTTTCATTGAAAAAGTAATTATCCCATTTATTTGGCAATAACGAAAGGATTACTAGTAATCCAGGTCAGTCTCACTAAAGCGCATACCCATATGAGTATTATATATATCACTCACGGCTCTGTTACAACACGCCAATTTGAATCTAAATGCAAAATGGAAGGGGTTAGAATAAAATAATAAAAATATGTATACATAATACTTTATTTTATTATTGTATTTACTTGGGATTGTAGTTCAATTGGTCAGAGCACCGCCCTGTCAAGGCGGAAGCTGCGGGTTCGAGCCCCGTCAGTCCCGACGGATCCAATAAAAAAAAATATATAAACTCCGCTCTCTATTTTTGTGAAAGTAAGTCGAATTTCGTTCCCAACAGCAATCCCTCTTCTTTATTTTTTTTTTATTTTTTATTTCACATTTATCATCAATTTTATCATCAATCGGGGAATTTTCATTTCTTTGACTAGTACTGATTCGATTGATGAGCGATAGACATATGTGGATTAGGACAATTATTGGTAGCAGCACATTCAGGATTCCAAGAGATACCATACTGTACCGGGTATGGCTTTTTCGATTACTGCTACTCTGTCGAATAGAGTAGAGTACTGTATGTTTCCCGGAATTCCATATCCATATATAAATGGAATTTGCACGATATAAAATAACTTAGTTATTGTAATAGAATACTTTCAGGGATCGCTTTTTTATTAGGGGAGCGCCATTTTTTTATTAAGGGGGTTTCCTTGAAAGAACAAACTTTATTTATTTTTATATAAAAATAAATAATAATAATTAATTTATAAATAATAATTAATTTATAGTTAATTTGATGGAATATTAGATTTTTTATACCGAAACCTGTACTCGTATTTATCATCCTTCTTTTGTTTTCCAAGGAGATTAGATTCGATCAGTAAAAAAAGAAGTTTTGAACTTAACTCCTTCCTCTTTTTTTTATTTATCGTCTATTGTTTGTTGGGGGTTGTTTAGAATCAATGGTACGTGTAAGGGCGGTTCAATGATACTTCATCAGATGGTTGTACAAACAGGGCAGTAGGTTATATAAAAGAAAGAATAAAAAAGAATGATAAAAAAAGGAAAATTATTGGTTGGATCAGGAATAAAATTTGGAGTTCGGTATGGATAAAAGATCGTCCTATGTTATACTATTCAATTCTTGACGATGAGTTGATTTGATAGTGCAGATATTGTTATTCATGATATTGATCGATCCGATTCGATATCATCGAGATGTAATTCATCCCATTGAATTTACAAGCGAAAGATTTATTATCTCTATGGGATTAACTCCCGAGTTATTGCGAATTAAATTAAAGAAAAACGAAACAATGAGATTATGGAAGTAAATATTCTCGCATTTATTGCTACTGCACTGTTTATTCTAGTTCCTACCGCTTTTTTACTTATAATATACGTCAAAACAGTTAGCCAAGGTGATTAATTTGAATTAAACTGGACTTTTTAGTTCTTATCAATAATTGAAGAGAAGAAAGGGATTCAAATTTCGCGTCTTAAATGAACGGGGCAGACTAGAATTCGCCGTATTCTATGAAATAAATACGATAGTATGGTAGAAAGAAATATCTGAATCTTTCTACCATACTATCTATTATTGTTATTGTAGTGTATATAAGGTGTATTGTAATCCGGATTAATTTAATAGAGATCAATCTACAATAGTTCGTCAGATTTCTATATATCGGTATATATATGGATATCAATTACATATTATATTTATATATAATTTATATAGTGACCCCCCAATTCGATTTCTTTGCTTTATCCATCTGTCTTATATTTAATTTGTGTTGATTTCAATCAATTTGAAATAATTGAAAAGCGACTCGTACGATTCTAATTCCCGGATTGCTGATTATTTTCAATATGAATTCCGATCAAAAGAATCAAGGGCCTCTTTGATGGGTATAATAAAAGAAAATTAAAGTAATCTTTTTATTAGCATAGCATTCTGACGAAGAAGTCATTGATCCATCAGTTTACAGATGATCTATGGAAACTCCTTCGAATTTCGAAAAAAAAGGGGGGGGGCTAAAGGATTAGTAAACCTCTTTTAACGTTTGAATAGTGCGTTCAATAAAACAAGTACAACATAAATCAAATTTTCAAAATATTCAAACAAACGGGAAGTGCGCAATATGTGACTCGCCCAAGACAAGACACTATTTTAGTCTGTGTAGTATCTCGTTAAAGAACTACTATGTCTGTGTTGTTTCCGATAGAAAATGTGTATCTACGTAACGGTAATGGAATAACAGAACTCTTTTCTTTTTGAATAATAAAAAAGGAACCAAAAAAGTAAAATAAAAAAAGTTCAACTCTTCCTCAAGGTCCATATCTAATTTTAGTAAGAGTCGGTTCATCGAAATAGAAAATTGATCAAGAATTCAGTTGGAATAAATTTACTACCATTTGTATTTCTTTTACTTTGTAGTCTTTTTACTTTCGAAATACAAACACGGAAATAATTGAAATATTTGTTTGATTGAAAGAATATTCTTCATATATATTATTCATAAACTATATTACTACACTAAAACCCAAGAAAATTTTGAAATGCAGATATTTTTTTATTTCTATTTCAATTTAAAAATTGAATTTTAAATTGAAATAGTGTTGAAATAATGAAATTTCAACTAAAAAAAGCTTTTCAGATCTGAACGATTTATATCAAAATTGATACAGTTTAATTCCTAAACTCAATTACAATTAGTAATACTTCTAGAGTCCACTTCTTCCCCATACTACGAGTGAAAGAGAAAATGTAAAGACTACCATTAAAGCAGCCCAAGCGAGATTTACTATATCCATGTGAATTATGTCCCCTATCTCTATGACGGAATTCTTGAATTATTGTTCACTAATAAATAATAGTGGAATCACTGGCGCAGAGTCAAAAATTCTGACCTAAGATCGTTGATGAAACAATCCAATAAATCCAACTCGAATTTATAAGGGGTCTTATAAGAGTTCTAGTATAATCAGAAAAGAAACGATTAAGCACAAGAAAAATATGCGGAGACCCCCTTGGAAGTATCAAAGAAATGCTACTAATATTAATATATAGTATGTAGAAATAATAAAAATAGATTCTTTCTTTTGTTGCCCTTCATTAAGTTAAATAAAAAGTATAAAAAAATAGAAGAAAGGTAGATCACTACCTAGCCCATACCCTACCCTATTTCTTTCCCATTTTCTTTTGATCTAATCCTTAACTTAACGTCTCCTTATTGTCTCTATGAAACAATCGGAGGACGCCCTATTATGTTCTTGACTAGAGGTTAACGAAAAAATAAAACAGGTATATATACTAAGTAAAAGCCAATTACTCATTCAATAGAATTAATATTGATTGAATGCCAGAGTACTCAAAGACTTTGATGAATATGTATACAAAGTCTCTTCTGGCCTTTCCGCAACTAAAATAAAAACGGAATTCGATTTCCGTCCTGCTATCCAATTGAATTCCAAACTCGGCTCGTAGACATAGACACTCCATTAGTAATGGAAGGACTATCAAGATTTATCAGTTTCCTCCGTTGGCTTCCGCCGGAAAAATTTTTCAAATTATAGCAGCAAAACAGAAGGGAGTATGTCAATTCTTTTGGTGATTAGGCGACACCCGGATTTGAACTGGGGAAAAAGGATTTGCAGTCCCCCGCCTTACCGCTCGGCCATGCCGCCAAAACGATAACGATACCAAATCAAAATCTATGAAAAAAATCTCCCTTTGTCTTCTTATTTATTGTACTTGTATTTTGAATCTTAATCCCGTTTTTCTTAACTGCTTTTCTAAAAGAAAGATTTCTTTTTGTTTGGCTTGGATCCATCCCTTCTATTGATTGTATAGTATCTTAAAACCGCACAATCTCTAAAAATTTCCCTTACTTTTTCTAGTGAAAAACAAAATTTTGAGTTTTCAGTCATAAAAGAAAAAATTCAGAACAAACTGGAACCGTTAACTATTAATTCATGAATGATTCGTAAATTTGAATCTCAAATTGCGTTTCCTTAATGATATAAGAAAATCAAAATTGATACAATCAGTATTGGTTTTTTTATTGAAAAAAAAATCCTTCGCAATTTCAATTATAACTATAACAGCAATTTCGGGTATATCTAAATCCCAGAACATTAATTGGTACACAATATTATCTAATCGGGTAATTTATCTGTATACGATGTCCATAAGTAATTTTCAGGAAATTATCAATTTTTATTAAATAGCAATTCTGAGCGGGCATCACGTGCACTGTACAGAATAGGTCCAGAATAAAGGAAAGACAAGGCATATGTATATCAAGACATATATAGATAGCTATAGTTAGATCTGTAAATGTTTATTAAATTATTTAATAAACATCAGCCTTCTTATTATATTATATATACATTTTATACACTTCAATCATATTCTACGAATTTGACTAAAAAAAAAAAAGGAACCCATGAATCCGCGAAAAAGTTAAGGACTCCAAATTCTATATTATTTTTGACTATTATGTCTTTGTCTCATTGAACAGACCAAATCCCGAATACTTTTATGGTATCCAACCGGAGTCGAACACAGAATATCATAATAATGGTAGAAATTGAATCATTTTTCGTTTTGATATTCTATAACCAAATTACATAAGTCTAAGTATAATTTATCAATTCCTTTCCATCTGTTGCAAATTCCAATTTGAGTAAAAAATAAATTATCTTTATTCCCTTGTTCATACATATTTCACACATTCCATATATTAGGTAAAATTTCATGTGATTCAGTAAACAGAATATAAATTCCATCATTGCTAGGCTCTCGATCCCTATGATTCGATTGAAAAATGAGCAAATAATGGGTTTTTGTCTATAAATGGGAAATTAAAAAAAATGCTTGGGGGTGGAAATGAGTCAATATCTACAATACCCGGATTGAATCAGATACAATTTGAAGGGTTTTGTAGGTTTATTGATCAGGGCTTAACAGAGGAACTTTATAAGTTTCCAAAAATTGAAGATACAGATCAAGAAATTGAATTTCAATTATTTGGGGAAACATATCAATTGGTAGAACCATTGATAAAAGAAAGAGATGCTGTATATGAATCACTCACGTATTCTTCGGAATTATATGTATCCGCGGGATTAATTTGGAAAAACAGTAGGGATATGCAAGAACAAACAATTTTTATTGGAAATATTCCTCTAATGAATTCCCTGGGAACTTCTATAGTAAACGGAATATACAGAATTGTGATCAATCAAATATTGCAAAGCCCTGGTATCTATTACCGGTCAGAATTGGACCATAACGGAATTTCAGTCTATACCGGCATCATAATATCAGATTGGGGAGGGAGATTAGAATTAGAGATTGATAGAAAAGCAAGGATATGGGCTCGTGTGAGTAGGAAACAAAAAATATCTATTCTAGTTCTATTATCAGCTATGGGTTTGAATCTAAGAGAAATTCTCGAAAATGCTCGCTACCCCGAAATTTTCTTGTCTTTCCTGAATGATAAGGAGAAAAAAAAAATCGGGTCAAAAGAAAATGCCATTTTGGAGTTTTATCAACAATTTGCTTGTGTAGGTGGGGAGCCAGTAGTTTCTGAATCCTTATGTAAAGAATTACAAAAAAAATTCTTTCAACAAAGATGTGAGTTAGGAAGGATTGGTCGACGAAATATGAACCGAAGGCTGAATCTTGATATCCCCCAGAACAACACATTTTTGTTACCGCGAGATATATTGGCAGCTGCAGATCATTTGATTGGAATGAAATTTGGAATGGGTACACTTGACGATATGAATCATTTGAAAAATAAACGCATTCGGTCTGTCGCAGATCTTTTACAAGACCAATTCGGATTGGCCCTGGTTCGTTTAGAAAATATGGTTAGAGGGACTATATGCGGAGCAATTAAGCATAAATTGATACCCACTCCTCAGAATTTAGTAACTTCAACTCCATTAACAACCACTTATGAATCTTTTTTTGGATTACACCCATTATCTCAAGTTTTGGATCGAACTAATCCATTGACCCAAATAGTTCATGGGAGAAAATCGAGTTATCTGGGCCCTGGAGGATTGACAGGGCGAACTGCTAGTTTTCGGATACGAGATATTCACCCCAGTCACTACGGACGCATTTGCCCCATTGACACGTCTGAAGGAATCAATGTTGGACTTATTGGATCCTTAGCAATTCATGCGAAGATTGGTTATTGGGGGTCTCTAGAAAGTCCGTTTTATGAAATTTCTGAGAGATCAAAAAAAGTAAGGATGCTTTATTTATCACCAAGTAAAGATGAATACTATATGATAGCGGCAGGAAATTCTTTGGCCTTGAATCGAGGTATTCAGGAAGAACAGGTTGTTCCAGCTCGATATCGTCAAGAATTCCTGACTGTTGAATG